CTTATTCTATGAAAATATCCAATATTTCAAAAAAAATTCCAACGATTCCCCATAGTCAATAATAGACTAATTGAGAGAAAGATATTGTGATGGTCAAAAAAATGAGCGGCAAAACAAGACAGAAACAGGCCAGTTATCATTATTAAGAAAACCCATTTATTGGGTAGTAAAGAACACAAATGAAAGGATAAAAAGGTCGATTGAAAAAAAAAAGAATTTACAAGATATGGTTTATCTGCATCTGTTTATCCTAAACTTAGTTATAGAAAAAACAGGATTCTTGCGTTTTTTCCCTCCTGCTGAGAAAGCATTCGTTCTTCAGCCCAGTTCCTTTTCTTTCTCAAAATCAAAATACTTCAATTGGTACGCGCAAGAAATAGGCCAATTCCGCGGCTTTTTGTTCAATTTCTCGTGGAGTCAAATTCTCATCAGTACGAGTCAACGGAACAGCCCCCCGGCCTCTGATATCCATATAAAGGACAGGACGAGAAAAAATACCCTCTTTAACTTCTATTCGAACAGATTGAATATCTTTTATAAGGAATCGCAGGAATATGCGACGATTTTTTCCAGGAAATCCCCAACGAAAAATACACACTATTCCTTCCTTTCTATCAAATCGATCATAACCACTACCTACATTCCAGGAGATTGTGCACCACAAATAGGAACTAATAAAGAGACCCGCAATCCCGTAGAAAGACATCACGATCCCCTGTGGAAAAAAAAAGATTTGCTGAGACGGAACAAAAGATATCAAATTTCTACCAAGAAAACTGGAAGTTCCAACCAACAAGAATCCTAATGAACCTAAAAAAACGATAAGGGCCCAGCAAAAATTACTTAGTTTTCGAGACCCCGTTATAAGTTCTATCCATATATGTTCTGATCGCCAACTCATACTTCATCCGATTGCATTTTATTGAAATTGAGAAAATACCCCAAATGATTTTGACTTTACTTTTTTTGTTTCCGAATGAACTTTCATTAACTAGCACTAGTTTGGTGTGAACTAGCACTAGTTTAATGGGAACTTTTAGGGGTAATTCATCAAATTTGTTTAGATCTAAAATAATAACATACCCCTCATATGATCCCAATATACATATTGATATACATATAGATCGACCAACTTTACATTTTAGGCATCCAGCGATCCTGATCTATTTGAAACTGGCTAGAATTGAGTTACCTATAGATCATTTTCTGCAGGCATAAGAGTTTTTTCCTTTATGTTCGGCAGAAATCACATGTCCTACCATATTTTCTTTTCCGAAATAAATCTATGTTATGCTACAAGTATAAGTTTCAAAAAAAAAAACGAATGAGATTGGGTCCCCTCAGATCTAAACAATCTTGTTTTTTTGAACATGAAGAAATAAAGAAGCCATTGCAATTGCCGGAAATACTAGGCCTACTAAAGGCACAAAAATAGAGGGAAAGTGGAAAGTTGTCATAAAATGGGGTACCTCGGTTTATTATTTGTACCTGTTCTTATTTTTTTTTAATATCATATTTTATATTTATATTAATTATAATTAATAATTGTAATTATTATGAATTCGTAGTTATTTTTAATTAATTCAATTTGAAAATTTTTCATTAGAGATATTAAGTATCTAAGTGAGTATATAGAATAAGTCCAAGGAATGTAGAACTAAATAAATGAACTTATTCATCTATCTACATGAAAGATACATATGATAATTTATTTTTTTCTTCGTTTCTTTGTGTTTTGTTCTTGTCTTCGAATTTAATAAAGAAAGAGTTATCCGCAACTTTTGATTTTGATTCTTTCTACAATTAGATCTTAAGTCGCCAAAACTTGATTGAATTGGAATTCAAAGGAAAGAAGGCGTGGAGCTTAAATAACTCACTCAGAACACTTTTCAAAAGATTACGCGGTACGATTAGGTCGAATAAGCCCTTCTGGAATAAATATTCAGCCGCTTGTGAACCTTCGGGTACTGTTTTGTTTAATGTTTGTTCAATTACTCTTTTACCCGCAAATGCAATGTAGGAATTTGGTTCGGCAATAATAATATCTCCCAACATACCAAAACTGGCTGTTACCCCACCAGTAGTAGGAGATGTAAGGATTGATACATACAATAATTTTTTATTTGATTGATAATCATATAAAGCAGACGATATTTTAGCCATTTGCATTAGGCTCAAACTCCCTTCTTGCATGCGCGCTCCCCCCGAAGCGCACACTATAATAAGAGGTATAAATTGATTCGTAGCGTACTCAATCAAGCGGGTGATTTTCTCCCCGACTACGGATCCCATACTACCCCCCATAAACTGAAAATCCATAACCCCAATTGCTACAGGAATACCATTTAGTTGACCTATGCCTGTTTGAACAGCCTCAGTTAATCCTGTCTTTCTTTGATAAGAATCAATCCGATCTTTATAAGGCTCCTCCTCCGAATGAAATCCAATGGGATCCAGAGAGACCATGTCTTCATCCATAGGGTCCCAAGTACCGGGATCA